CCAACTCCCCCGTGGCACGAAATCTTGCGATTTAGTCCAGAAATTGGTCGAAGGAGACCCAGACAATCTTGAAAGACTGGTAGCAATATTTGAAAGCCTGGAAACTTTAGGGCCCTTAAGTCCCTACTTTCTCCGGATTCTTTCTCTTATTCCTCCTACTCCTGGGGGTGCTTGAGGGTTGAGCAATCGACATGATATATTTGCTCACATTCCAGGCGAAGGTCATAATTTGCAGGAACATTCTATGGTCTTAATAAGAGGAGGTAGAGTGAAAGATTCGCCAGGTGTGAAATCCCGTTCTGACTAGTTCCGTTTGGTCGATTCCGGCATACATAAAGGTAGAGCTGGGCAGCGGCTTGACTTTTATGTTGTAAGAATTCAATGTAGCCTTTAGCCTAGGCGAGGCCCCTAGCGAGAGGGGGAAAGAAGAGTGGGTATGTGGGCTTCTTTTCAATTATGTTCTAGAAGGGGGGCGAATATTAAAAATAGGGGAACGATAAAAAGGATATCTGAGAAATCTCCCCCCTTGGATGGACGCAATTGTCTTGAGTGGCTAGCTCTACTGATTGAAGTGCTGGTGGCTTGTTGGCTTTTCTTTCATCTGGCCATTCGCGGCTATCAAGCCGAAAACTTTGGAGGCAACCAGACGGACGAAAGAGAGTTCTTGGTTGAGTTGATTCTTCGATTCTTTGTTCGTGAATAAGCGACCCAAATAAAACCTGAACCTAAAATTCGAGAACCCGCCTGTCTCGACCTACACAAAGCCAAGTTAATTCGTCTTGGGTTGGATGCTAACTAGGACTTTAGTCCCCTCCTTACCGTAATGCGAATCTCGTATCTTAAGGAGAAACCGATGGAACATAGTAGTGAGTTTCTCTCTCCCGATCCGGTTTCGGTTCAGTAATATGTCTGTCTATCCATCAGGTTAGGTTTCGCCCTAAGCTACGCATTCCAAGGCTTCCTCGTAGGGTAAGCAAAACATGCCTCGCAGCATTTCTTTATTCTTTTCATTCTCAAAACAATCTCCAGAAAGTGGCCTTAGCAATTAGAATAGCAGAAGGCTTGATGGGCTATGGAGAAAGTTCGTCAACCACAAAATAGGAAATGCGCTTGATAAAACTTCTAAGGAACCCCTTATGAAAGCCCTTTTTATTATTATTACTTTTTAAGCAAAATGCAGTATACCCTTTATCTACTCCATATAGAGGTTAGGGAGAGTCCATCTCACTACCCAGAGCAGATATTATAGTAGATATCATATCTCTTTTCTATTCATAGGGGCTCATTAGTGAGGGACTTGTATGAAATATTCTCATAGAAGACCCTTCCACCACGGCTGACGTAGAGAGCATCCGTCAGCCCTCTGAACATATGATTGGTGCTTATATGATGTATAGATACTTGTCCACTGGTCGGAGACTCCATAGCCTACGGGTTCCGCAAAAAAGGAAAACTCCTTTCACTCTTAACCAATAATTGAAATACGCTATGTTCAGAAATCCTATTACATCTGTTAATAGTTCAACGAGTTCTAGGCTGATTCGCTATACCCCAATCAAGAAGTGTCCTAGCTATCTAGGTCATGTTCGGTATCGATGTCAAACAATACGCAATCTAGTCTATTATTCTTGGAAGGATGATATTGATAGAGAGAATAGGCTCTCAAATGAGATGGGTGATGAATATCGCTGGATTGAGACATCGCATGGTTATTTGCCTATGTCTAGGAATGAACGCGCAAAAGTGCTTCGTCTTTGGAAAGAATTTGATTCAGATGCATATAATAAGGTTATTAAATCGGGTGCTCTTGAGGCCTGTTACCCAGAGAAGTTCAGCTCTTCATACAAGAAACAGGTCTTCCTTAGCTTGGTTAGTTTAAATAGAATATCCAGATTCTGCCTATCGATCATTGCTCGAATTGTTGGTGAAATGGAAAGAGGAGGGACGTAGGTAAGGTAAAGAGAAGGAAGATCTTTTTGAATTTTTCTTATGAGGTCGTGTACAACAACCTTAACCGCCGCCTTCCGTAACATCACAGACTACTTCCGGGCTGGAGTGAAGAGCTACAAATACAGCGGCACCCGCCAGGAACTGTTTAAAAAGGACCGATAACTACATAAGGTTTGAGACTCACTTCCTTGAAAAGAGGGGGCTTAGATAGCGACTTATTCTACGAGGATCAAAACATTCTATTATACTGGGGAGAGCTTGCTAGCGTAGTCGATTGCTTTGGTTCAGGTGGAATGGACAAGAAATCACCTGCGGTCGTCCGAGCTACCTTCGATACCATGACATTGTTGGCGGTATCCTCCCTTCTCAATCTTTCCTTTCGGGTGGTAGCTTCGTCACCAATGGTCCAAAGTTTGGTATGGACCAGTACCTACGCTGTCAACGTGGGCGTATTCGTATGCTTGCTCTTTCTATAATGATATGGCCGGTACACTCAACACCAACATTGGTTTTCAAATCAAAGAATAACAACGAGGTTACAAATCGAGATGGATCACGATGCCTAGATTGACCGCTTTCCTTCCTTGTGCGAAGGTGGATTCTAAGGCAATTTAGTCGAATGTGATATTTTCTTTTCTTATGTAATTCTAATTCGGATGCTGATTGAACCTTTTTTCCTCGATGAAATCCTGATGTTCACCAAGGCAAGGGGAAGGCTCACTAGCCATATTCCTTCTCAAAGGGGGATTATAGTTCGATGAAGGGTTCTTCGATCGAGGAAGATACACAAGTTTCTCAGTCAAGCAAGTAGGGAACGGATCTTCATTCTTTACATGTAGTCTGCGTTTCGAAGCATTCTTAGGTTACGGGTTGCAGGAAAGGCTCTCTAGCCATAGACCTAGGGGGTTTCGCTGCATTCTTTATGTGTTCGTATTCTCTTTACGGGGACAGGACTCGAACCTGCGATCTTCAGGTCATGGGCCTGATGAGTTTTCCCTTTCTTTAGCTAGAATTCTTTTTTCATTCCAGCGAATCAATAAAACCATCTCGGTCAATCCCAATGGAAATAGCCTCTGCGCGCTGGCACACACTATTAAAAGGTGGATAGGCTTCAGCTTTCGCCAATTGGTTTCAAAACCTTTCTTTCTCGACCACGACGAATAACGTCCGCGTGGTTTCCACATTATTCTTTTGCTTCCAGTTGCCCGTCTGTAACGAAGACGTTTTTATAACGAGGCTGCTACTTCTAACTATACTTCTGCACCCGGCACTGTCCGAACCCGCCTGTCTTTCTAGGCTTTAGGCTTGATCTTCCATCAAAAACCTATGGGGCTCGTAAGGAACTCTATCGTTATCATATGAAACTTCTAGCCTTACCGAAGTGAGTACCACATCCCGTATGGCCATGCCCGGATCAAACTCTTCTGTTGAATACGCGGATTTGGAACCTTAGTGGTAAGAACCTGATGAACCGGATAAGGAATCGGCACCAGCACGAGTCATTCCACCCCCCGGCCCTTCTGCTTTCAAGAGGGAATCGGTCAGCCCTTACTCGACTAATTACCTAACACGCTGTGGATCCCCGCCCAAGGGACAATTCCATTCCATGTCCCAAACTACTCATGTCGCCGGGGCATCACCAACTCCATAAGCTAGGGCAAGGGAGTGGATCCGGTAACGAATGAAAGCCCTATTATTATGTCAACCTTGAACTTGAACCTTCCTATTCTATTCTGTATGTGAGGCACAATGATCATGATCATATAGACAAGGTCTGGAACTTAGAGAAAAGGCTGTTGTTCCAAACAAGCCGCGGGACCAACGCTATACTTACCCACTGGTCTTGCTCTTGCTAGCGTCTTCTGGGGCACTTATGACTAGTGTACTCATCCCGCTCTTATGCTCTCGCTTTCTCCTTGTCATACACGTCTCCTTCATCACTCTTTGGTTGTTCTTCTTTCTCGTATCCCGCTCTTACACCAACTCCACCTGCCCGTAGAAACCCTCTTTGGGAGTCCGCTTCCTCTTAGGCTGGTAGTTCTGCTAGAATAAGTCCTTGTTCAACCAAACCCCATTGCTTGGTCCTTCGCTACCACTCTATTATCTATTAGGAGCCATCCCATTCCCAAAAGTGTATGATACTCAGAAAGTAAACTACGTTGGTCAAGATCTTTCAGAACTAAAGCTTTCGCTCTTTATTAGCCCTTCTTAGTGCCCAAAACGGGCATGGAAAGAGTTTCAACACTAGATTCAGTGGGATAGGAGGGTCTTGTCACCGTCAGCATTAGCATGTCTTGATTTCATTACCAAGAATAGAATATAGTTCCCAGAACGGGTTAACTCCTCAGAGTAATGCTTTATAATAGCCCCTGCACCTGTAACCAAACCAGAGTCATAGGAAGACTAACACCTATTATCACACGGACGGGAAATTGAATATTGCTTCCTACTTGAGAAAGACTTCCCTGATATAAGGTGCATCTCTGATTAATAAAGGGTAGCTCTGTTCTTATTATCTTGCTATTGCCCTCTTGTTTGGCAACTAACTAGCCGAGCAACACGGGCTCTTTACTTCATATAAAGAGAATGAGGATCCCTACTTGACTGATAACTTACTCGAAGGTGCATTTGATCTTGCTGTCCTGGGTCGAAACTACAGGATCAATAGCAGTCAATCTTTCTTCTGGGTGGCATTCTCTATAGACTCAAGTCTTCTATCGTTCGTATACTCACTTGCTAGCTTCTATCGTTCGTATACCGTATATAGGTCTACTCACTAGCTTTCTTTTCTTTTGCACCATTAGATAACTACTTCACTTTCGACGTTGCCGTAGGTCTTATAGAAAGAGTAGAGTTGCAATAGAACACTACATCTTATGCACTCTTCTCCGCAATCAGCTGCTAGCTTCTATAACACTACACTTCTTTCTTTTCTTATGCACCGGAAAGAGGGTTCTGTTCTGAGTTGAAGGCAAGAGCTCTTTCTACTGATCAGCTGGGAAAGTCTATAGTAGTACTCCCGATATAGCTTGTTTACTTGCTTCTTGCAT